ATTGGCAAATTTCAAAAGAAATATTTTCTACTTCTAAAAATTTGTAAAGGAAAAATCAAATTACTTCGAAAAGTTTCAAAAGAAACAAAAAAATGGGTTATCAAAAGTATCGTTTTTTTTAAAAAAATAAGAAAAGAACTCTTAAAAGTAAATCCAATTCTCTTATTTCGATCAAGAGAAGTAGACGTATATGAATCGAGTGAAACTAAAAAAGAAAGAGATCCCATAATCAGCAATCAGATGATTCATGAATCATTTAGTCAAATTGCATCTCCAGGTTGGACAAATTCTTCATTGACAGAAAAAAAAATGAAGGATCTGACTGATAGAACAAATACAATTAGAAATCAAATAGAAAGAATTACAAAAGAGAAAAAAAAAGTAACTCCAGAAAGAAATATTAGTCTTAACAAAACAAGTTATAATGCTAAAAGATTAGAAAAATGGCAAATATTAAAAAGAGGAAATGCTCGATTAATCTCTAAATTACCTTTTGTTTTTCAATTTTTCATTGAAAGAATCTACACAAATATATTTTTATCTATCATTAATATTCCCAGAATGAAGAGAAAATTATTTCTTGAATCAACAAAAAAAATTATGAATAAATCTATTTACAATAATGAAACAAGTCAAGAAATAATTAATAAAAAAAATCAAAATCCAATTGAGTTTATTTCGACTATAAAAAAGTCACTTTATAATAGTAGTAATAGTAAGACAAATTCACATATTTTTTATGACTTATCGTACTTATCACAAGCGTATGTATTTTACAAATTATCACAAACCCAAGTTATTAACTTGTACAAATTAAAATCATTTCTTCAATATCAAGGAATCCCTTTTTTTCTTAAGCCTGAAATAAAGGATTCTTTTGAAACACAAGGAATAGTTCATTCTAAATTAAGGGATAACAGACTTCCGAGTTCTGAAATGAATCAATGGAAAAACTGGTTAAGAGGGCATTATCAATACGATTTATCTCAGATCAGATGGTCTAGATTAATACCACAACAATGGCGGAATAGAGTTTATCAACGTCGTATGGTTAAAAGGAAAAATTTCAGCAAATGGAATTTATATGAAAAAGACCAATTAATTGATTACAAAAAAGAAAATATTTTTGAAGTCTATTCATTATTGAATCAAAAAGAGAATTTTCAAAAATACTATAAATATGATCTTTTATCATATAAATCTATTAATTCTGAAAATAAAAAGGACTCATTTATTTCTAAATCGCCGTTTGAAGGAAATAAGAATCAAGAGATTTCTTATAATTACAACACATATAAAGACACTTTTTTTGATATGCTGAGGAGTATCCCTATCAATAATTATCTAGGAAAGGGCGATATTCTATATATGGAAAAAACTCCCGATAGGAAATATTTGGATTGGAAAATTATCAATTTTGATCTTAGACAAAAAGTCGATATTGAGGCCTGGATCACGATCGATGCCAATAGTAATCAAAAGACTCAGATTGTTACTAATAATTATCAAATAATTGATAAAAAAAATATTTTTTATCTTCTGATTCCCGAAATGAATTTACCAAACTCCCAAAAAGTCTTTTTTGATTGGATGGGGATGAATGAAAAAATACTAAAGCGTCCCATATTGAATCTGGAACTTTGGTTCTTCCCAGAATTTTTGTTACTTTATAATACATATAAAACGAAATCTTGGTTTATACCAAGCAAATTACTTCTTTTAAATTTGAATAAAAATGAAAATAGTAATGAAAATCAAAAGATTAATGAAAAGCAAAAGGGAAGTTTTTTGATACCATCGAATAAAAAAATAAAGAATCAAAATCAAGAAGAAAAAAAAACCACAAGTCAAGGAGATCTTGGATCCGTTCTTTCAAACCAACAAAAAGATATTCAAGAAGATTATGCGAGATCGGACATGAAAAAAGGTAAAAAGAAAAAACAATACAAAAGTAACACGGAAGCAGAACTAGATTTGTTCCTGAAACGTTATTTGCTTTTTCAATTGAAATGGGACGATACTTTGAATCAAAGAATGATCAATAATATTAAGGTATATTGTTTCCTGCTTAGACTAATAGATCCAAGAAAAATTTCTATATCCTCGATTCAAAGGGGAGAAATGAGTTTGGATATAATGCTGATTCAGAAGAATTTAACTCTTCCAGAATTGATGAAAAGAGGAATATTGATTATCGAACCCATTCGTCTGTCTGTAAAAAACGACGGACAGTTTATTATGTATCAAACCATCGGTATTTTGTTGGTTCATAAGAGTAAGCACCAAACTAATCAAAGATACCGAGAGCGAAGAGATGTTGCTAAGAATCATTTTGATGAATCTATTCCACCACATGAAAGAATAACAAGAAATAGAGACAAAAATCATTTGGATTTGCTTGTTCCTGAAAATATTTTCTCATTTAGGCGTCGTAGAAAATTAAGAATTCTAATTTGTTTCAATTCAAAGAATAGGAATGATGTAGATAGAAATCCTGTATTTTGCAACGAAAAGAATAGCAGCCAAATTCTAGGTGACAGTAATCACCTTGATAGAGAGACAAATCAATTAATGAAATTGAAGTTCTTTCTTTGGCCTAATTATCGATTAGAAGATTTAGCTTGTATGAATCGCTATTGGTTTGATACCAATAATGGCAGTCGTTTCAGTATGTTAAGGATACATTTGTATCCACGATTGAAAATTCGTTGATAGTACATTTGTCCTATATATCCTCTACTATATAGGATATATGAAAGCAAATAAATACACACATCACACGTCCTGTCTTACATTTCATTCTAAATATCCAATACTAAATGAATAATGTATCAATTCGATCTAGAAATGAATCAACAGAACCCTCTTCATTTTAGGTCTAAATTCTTCGCTTTTGTGAATACGAAAATGTGCCAATCCTTTTCTCTCCCTATCTAAATCTAATTTTCAATTGGATTGATTCATTTGAATTGATAAAATTAGGAGTTCATAAAGAAATTTGAATTAGATTATTGTATATACCACATTAAAATGAATGACATTATTATTACTGATCGGTAAAATCCATATCTGTAAAAAGGGAGAGGAGGCTTTTTTTTATGGTAAGAAATTCATTCATTTCGGTTATTTCTCAAAAAGAAAATGAAGAAAACAGAGGGTCTGTTGAATTTCAAGTATTCAGTTTCACCACTAAGATAAGGAGACTTACTTCACATTTGGAATTGCACAAAAAAGACTATTCATCTCAGAGAGGTTTGCGAAAAATTTTGGGAAAACGTCAACGATTACTGGCTTATTTGTCAAAAAAAAATAGAGTACGTTATAAAGAATTAATTGATCGGTTGGATATTCGAGAGACAAAAACTCGTTAATTTAAAGAGTGATATCATTTGAACTTCTGCGTTTCAATTTTGATGAACTTCTTTTTACTTTCAGCAATTCATGGAAGAATGACTCGGTAAAAAACTTATGATTGCACCAACTACAAGAAAAGACCTCATGATAGTCAATATGGGTCCTCACCACCCATCAATGCATGGTGTTCTTCGACTTATCGTTACTCTCGATGGTGAAGATGTTATTGACTGTGAACCAATATTGGGTTATTTACACAGAGGAATGGAGAAAATTGCGGAAAACCGAACAATTATACAATATTTGCCTTATGTAACACGTTGGGATTATTTAGCTACTATGTTCACAGAAGCAATAACCGTAAATGGACCCGAACAACTAGGCAATATTCAAGTACCTAAAAGGGCTAGCTATATAAGAGCCATTATGTTGGAGTTGAGTCGTATAGCTTCCCATTTGTTATGGCTGGGTCCTTTTATGGCAGATATTGGGGCACAGACCCCTTTCTTCTATATTTTTCGAGAACGAGAATTGATATATGACCTATTCGAAGCTGCCACCGGTATGCGAATGATGCATAATTATTTTCGTATCGGAGGAATAGCTGCTGATCTACCTCATGGATGGATAGATAAATGTTTGGATTTTTGCGATTATTTTTTAACAGGGGTTGCTGAATATCAAAAGCTTATTACACGGAATCCTATTTTTTTAGAACGGGTTGAGGGCGTAGGCATTATTGGAGGAGAAGAAGCACTAAATTGGGGTTTATCAGGACCAATGCTACGAGCTTCCGGAATAAAATGGGACCTTCGTAAAGTTGATCATTATGAGTGTTACGACGAATTTGATTGGGAGGTTCAATGGCAAAAAGAAGGGGATTCATTAGCTCGTTATTTAGTACGAATCAGTGAAATGACAGAATCCATAAAAATTATCCAACAGGCTCTGGAAGGAATTCCAGGGGGACCCTTTGAGAATTTAGAAATCCGACGCTTTGATAGAGTAAAAGATACTGAATGGAATGATTTTGAATATCGATTTATTAGTAAAAAACCTTCTCCAACTTTTGAATTGTCCAAACAAGAACTTTATGTAAGAGTCGAAGCACCAAAAGGAGAATTGGGAATTTTTCTGATAGGAGATCAGAGTGTTTTTCCTTGGAGATGGAAAATTCGCCCACCGGGTTTTATCAACTTGCAAATTCTGCCTCAGTTAGTTAAAAGAATGAAATTGGCTGATATTATGACGATACTAGGTAGTATAGATATCATTATGGGAGAAGTTGATCGTTGAAATGATAATTGATAATACAACAGAACTACAAGCCATCCATTCGTTTTCCAGATTGGAATTCTTAAAAGAAGTTTATGGGATCATATGGGTGCTTGTCCCTATTTTGACTCTTGTATTAGGAATCACACTAGGTGTACTAGTAATTGTTTGGTTAGAAAGAGAAATATCTGCAGGGATACAACAACGTATTGGACCTGAATACGCCGGCCCCGTGGGAATTCTTCAAGCTCTAGCAGATGGGGTAAAACTACTTTTCAAAGAGAATCTTTTTCCATCTAGAGGGGATACTCGTTTATTCAGTATCGGACCATCCATAGCAGTCATATCCATTTTACTAAGTTATTCAGTAA